AAAGGGTTTGTTTATTGATATTGAATTTGATAAATATCAATGCAATGAATTGTTTCAAAGCCAAACCTAATTCAATTGACCACCATCATAACGAAATTCATTTGATTGGATCCAGGGAACTACCAATTCAACATAGATCCAAGAAATTTCATCGAATCACTGATGAAGAGATTCTACTTGTTCCCTGAACCCCCAAAAAATCGGAAAACTTCTTGCTCCCTATCCCTCTTACCCGATTTCGAGATTAAAATTTTCCTGGTTTAGTGTGAGATAGAGATATGTCTATCTATCTTAACACTGAGTGAATTAATAAATGAAAGCGAAAGTTTAACCCTCCTTTCTGGTTTTTTTTATGATCGGCCGGGCAAAAAATCCTTCCCTGAAAAGAAAAGGTTTTCCTTTTTTTTTCTATTCTATAATTGTAATTTTCTATTTTATTTTAGACTTTCTATTTTTTGTTTATTGTATTTATTTCTATTTTTACATTTATTTATATTCAATTTTTTGTATATATTTCTTATATTTGTAATTTCTTAGAATTTCTATTCTAATTGGAATAATTCTAATAAGGAATTCTAATAATAATGGATTCTTACTATAACTATAATATCTTGCTATAGCTATAATAAAAATAGAATGAGTAATGACGATTAAAATCAATGATTCATGAATACAAATGACGAATCCAAAAATTCTATCGAATCATGAAAGACGGAAAGATCTTTCAAATCTAGTCACACCGTTTCTTATATTGACAATTTCAAAAAACTGTTCATACTATGAGCATAGTATGCTGACGGTCGAGTAAATGGGCCCCCATCGTCTAGTGGTTCAGGACATCTCTCTTTCAAGGAGGCAGCGGGGATTCGACTTCCCCTGGGGGTAGGGTATTACGAAAGGAAGTTGATCAGGGATTATTAATTAAGTACTAAGTTTGGAATTGATTCTTCCTGGGTCGATGCCCGAGCGGTTAATGGGGACGGACTGTAAATTCGTTGGCAACATGTCTACGCTGGTTCAAATCCAGCTCGGCCCAATAATTCACGGATCCGTCGTTATGAAATGATATAACCCCTTTGTTCTCTCGAAATGTCCGATAGGGAAAAAAGTCCAATTTTCTGATATATCTCTACTGGTTATTTATTTAATCTGTTCCATTTTTTTTTCATAAATTTTTTATCTGGATTCATATCAGCATTTGTATCAGCATTTGTAAGTATAAAGTCTAAGAAAAAGAATAATGTAAAAAAAAAACTCTTTTTTTCATTGATTATCAATGGTTTTTGATTTGAAATAATGAAAAGATGACGAGTAATCCGTGCCCTTACCATTAAAGTGTATATTCATGTGGATATCACCACACGATGCGTACTTCTGTGTATAATGCAGAGATTCCAATCGAAAATCGAAATAGAAAGGGTTTGACCGAAATCATAAGAATATGTATGCTGTACTCTTTATTTCCTGGGGATTGTAGTTCAATTGGTCAGAGCACCGCCCTGTCAAGGCGGAAGCTGCGGGTTCGAGCCCCGTCAGTCCCGACAGATCCAAATCCAATGATCCAATAAAAAAATATATCAATTCATTCCTCTATTTTCTGCGAAAAGGGGACAAATAGCAAAATTACATTCATAGGGAGAGTCTTTTCCCTTTTTTTTTCATTTCAAAAATAGAAACAAATACGGGAATTCTCATTTCTTCAATTAGAGACGATGGATGAAACATTTGTGAATTAGTACAATTTTTTCTAGAATCATATTCAGATTCCAGGAGATACCCTGCTGGGTTGGGCCCTGTCGTGGCCTGTGTAATGAAATCAAATCGAGTACTTTATCTTTTTCCCAGTAGCACATACACAAATGCAATTTTGATTTGTTTGTACAATACAAAATGAATTTAATTACTTTGATAAAATCTTTTGAATTTTAATCTGAAAAAGAGCTTCTTTTTTTGAACCCGATTTTTTGTTTTGTATAACGTCCGTCAATTATTAATTTGAATTTGAAAAAATCTATCTCATTGCACACTGAAGTTTGATATATTCTATGCATCTTATTACAAATCCAAGGAAGTTTAATAAAATAAAGATAAACAAAAAGTTCCACCCTTCCTGAGGAAATTAATTGTTAAAGATTTCGGACAAAGAAAAAGCAAAAGTGAATTCGGTAGAATATTCAATCTTCTTTTACTGTACCGGGACTTGTCTTTCTCACACTTTTTTGTTTTCCAAAAAGACTAGATCATTAAAAAAAGAGTTTAGAACTTAACTTCCCCTTTTGAATTTCGTCTTTTTCGCCTTTATTGTTTATTTCTTTGGATTTGTTTGTAACCAATGTAAGTAAAAAGGCAGTTAGATAATACTTCGTCAGATGATTGTACAAGGAAAGAAGGCGAGAGTTTTTTAGAAAAGGAAGAATGGAAAAGGAGGATAAATAGAAAGTAAAGAAATTCTCGAGTGAATCAAGAATTCGTTTTTGTATTCGGTATGGATAAACGCTCTTTCTATGTTATACTATTCAATTTTTGACGATGAATTGATTTGATAGCTCAGATATTGTTATTCATGATATTGATCTGATTCGGTATCATCGAGATAGAATTCATCTCATTAAATTTAGATGAATTTAGAGACGAAAGATTTATCATTTCTATGGGATTAAATCCCGAATTATTTCGAAATAAAAAAAACCAAACAATGAGATTATGGAAGTAAATATTCTCGCATTTATTGCTACTGCACTGTTTATTCTAGTTCCTACTGCCTTTTTACTTATAATATACGTAAAAACCGTGAGTCAAAGTGATTAATTTGAATGAAACTTGAATTTTGCGTTCTTAGTTAGTTCTTTTCAATATTTGGTTGAAGAAATAAAGTTTGCGTCTTAGACGAAACGAGCGAACTAGAATCAGCAGTATTCTATGAGACCCAATAGTATTGTAGAAGTATTGTAGAAAGAAAGATATATATCTTTCTTTCTACAATACTATCTTTTTTATTATTCGAGTGTATTAGTGTATACAGTTATACTGTATAAAGATATAAACTTAATCTTAATATAGATGGATCTAGAATAGAATCTTCATATTCATATATTATTCATAGAATATGTTCCTCCACTAGAATCGAATAAATTTTTGGAATGAAAATTTTGTTAATTCAATTTAAATAGTTCAATTAAAAAGTCTTTGCAAAACGATTTATAAAACAATTGATACAGTTTGATTTCTCAACTCAATTAGTAATACCCCTACAGTCCACTTCTTCCCCATACTACGAGTGAAAGGGAAAATGTAAAGACTACCATTAAAGCAGCCCAAGCGAGACTTACTATATCCATGTGAATTCTGTCCTCTAGCTCTATGAATATGAAGGAATTTTTCCATTATTGTTCACTAATAATAGTAAAATGGCTAGTGCAGAGTCAAAAAAAAGATTCTGTCCAATACCATTCATGAAACAATCCAAAAAATCCAATTAATTTTAAGATAAGAGGTTCTTATTTGGTTGATAGTGGAATCGGTAAACATTAAGCACAAACAAAATACATAGGGACAGCCTTGGAAGTCTCAAGAGTCCCTCTCCTCTGCGTGTTTCCCAAATTTGACAAATTATATCAGCAAAATAGAATAAGGTATTTCGTGTCTTGACTAGGCGACACCCGGATTTGAACTGGGGAAAAAGGATTTGCAGTCCCCCGCCTTACCACTCGGCCATGCCGCCAAGTCGATACTAAATGTTTTTTTGTACTTGCATCTTGAATCCCGTTTTTCTTAATCCCTTTTTTTTTAGATTGAATCTATCTCTTTGATTCATTTTGTATAGTATCTCAAAACACATACTTTTTAAATTCTTTACCCTTTCTATTGAAATTTGCTATTGAAATGAAAAACCAAATGTTTTTTTCATTCACAAAAGCTCCAAAATTGGAACCATTAACTATTTACTGTCAATTCATGAACGATTCTTGGATTTTAGATTAAAATCCCCCAATAATATATGAAAATGAAAATTAATATGTAACTAATCAGTATTGATTTTTTTCAATAATTTCAATAAAAAAAATTCTTCTTTATCTTAATTTCAATTATAACACTAATTCTAAGTGTATGTAAACCCCAGAACATGAATTCTTACACAGATATCGAATCAGATATCTTATTTGCCTATGATTCCTATAAGAGATTTTCTATTTAATTTTTCATTGACTAGAAAATAGAAGTTTTGATAGAGCACAATATGCGCTGTCCAGAATAGAACTGCAATAAAAAGAGAGAGACGTATATATAGATAGATATAGTTATATTTGCTTATGTTTTATTTAATAAGCCTTCTTTATCTTATATTATGTACTTCAATCGTATTATAGAAACTTCAAAAAAAATAGATAAAAATATCTCATATCTCTTCTGTACGAATCTTTTTTTTGAACTGAACAACGAAATCCATAAAAAAGCAAAGTGCTAAAAAAACTTGAGTTTCTGATTATTGGGTCTTTATTTCATCGAACAAATTCAATTCCGAACCCATTTTTTTTTTACGGATAGCCAATCGTATTGGAATATCATAATAATGGTAGAAATCGAATCCTTTTTTGTTTTGCTATTCTATAACAAACTCATAGGTCTTAAGTGGAATTGAGCAGTTGCAAATTCCAACAAATTCCAATTTGAGTATAAAATTCTCTATATTCCTCCGTTCATGCGTATTTCATACATTCCATATATGGAGTTAGATAAAATTTTATGCAATTCTGTAAACAGAATATAAATTCCATCATTGCTAGATTGATCCATATAATTGGATCCAATACAATAGTGGGATTTTTTTTCAATAAATGAGAAATCAAAAATGCTCGGGGATAAAAATGGGGGAATGTCTACAATACCTGGATTTAATCAGATACAATTTGAAGGATTTTGTAGGTTCATTGATCAAAGCTTAACAGAAGAGCTTTCTAAATTTCCAAAAATTGAAGATACAGATCAAGAAATTGAATTTC